TGACAGAAAAAAAGATGAAGGATCTGACTGATAGAACAAGTAGAATTCGAAATCAAATAGAAAGAATTAGAAAAGAGAAAAAAAAAGTAACTACAAGAATAAATAATATTAGTCCTAACAAAACAAGTTCTAATGCTAAAAGATTAGCAAAATTAAAAGTATTAAAAAGAGGAAATGCTCGATTAATCTCTAAATTATCCCCCTTTTTTAACTTTTTGATTGAAAGAATATACACATATATCTTTTTATCTATCATTAATATTCCCAGAATGAATACAGACCTTTTTCTTAAATCAACAAAAAAAATTATTGAGAAATTCATTTACAATAATGAAAGAAAGCAAGAAAAAATTAATAAAAAAAAGAAACATCCAATTCGGTTTCTGTCAACTATAAAAAAGCCACTTGATAGTATTACGAAAAAAGATTCACATTATTTTTATGACTTAGCCTACATGTCACAAGCATATGTATTTTACAAATTATCAAAAATCCAAGTTAGTAACTCATCTAAATTAAGATCTATTCTTCAATATCAAGGAATCCGTTTTTTTATTAAGCCTGCAATAAAGGAGTCTTTTGAAATACAAGAGATGTTTCATTCGAAATTAGGAGATAAAAAACTTTCGAGTTATAATAAATGGAAAGGCTGGTTGAAAGGGTATAATCAATACGATTTATCTCAGATCAGATGGTCTAGATTAATATCAGAAAAGTGGCGAAATAGGGTCCGTCACTGTCCTATGACGAAAAAGGAAAATTTAAGAAAATGGCATTCATATGAAAAAAACGAATTAATTAATTCCAAAAAACACCAAAAATTTGAAGTCTATTCATTAGTGAATAAATCGAATAAAAAAGATAATTTTCAAAAATACTATAGATATGATCTTTTATCATATAAATTTTTGAATTATGAAAATAAAACAGAATGCTTTTTTTCTAGATCTCCGTTTCAAGAAAATAAGAAGCAAGAAATTTCTTATAACACACATAAAGACACCCTTTTTGATATGCTGAGGAGTATTTCTATCAATAATTTTCTAGGAAACATCGATATTCTATCTATGCAAAAAACTGCCGATAGAAAATATTTTGATTGGAAAATTATCAATTTTTCTCTTATACAAAGGGTAGATATTGAAACCTGGATCGCGATCAATACTAATAGAAATCAAGATACTCGGATTGGTACTAATAATTCTCAAATAATTAATAAAAAAGATCTTTTTTATCTTATTATTCCAGAAATCAATCCACCAAACTCCCACAAAGTCTTTTTTGATTGGATGGGAATGAATGAAAAAATGTTAAAGCATCCCATATCGAATCTGGAACTTTGGTTCTTCCCAGAATTTGTGTTACTTTATAATGCATATAAAACAAAACCTTGGTTTATACCAAGTAAATTACTTCTTTTAAATTTGAATAGAAAGAAAAAAAGTAGTGAAAATAAAAAGATCAATGAAAAGCAAAAAATAAGTTTTTTGATACCATGGACTAAAAATCATCGAAATCAAGAACAAAAAGAATCCACAGGTCAAGGATATCTTCGTTCTATTCTTTCACAACAAAAAGACATTGAAGAAAATTATGAAAGATCGGACATAAAAAAAGAGAAAAAGCAAAAACAATACAAAAGTAACACAGAAGTAGAACTAGATTTCTTCTTGAAACGTTATTTGCTTTTTCAATTGAGATGGGACGATACTTTGAATCAAAAAATGATCAATAATATCAAGGTATATTGTCTCCTCCTTAGACTGATAGATCCAAGGAAAATTATTATATCCTCGATTCAAAAGAGAGAAATGAATTTGGATATAATGTTGATTCAGAAGAATTTAACTCTTACAGAATTGATGAAAAGGGGAGTATTGATTATAGAACCCACTCGTTTGCCTGGAAACGACGGTGGACAATTGATTATGTATCAAATCATAGGTATTTCGTTATTTCATAAGAGTAAGCACCAAACTAATCAAAAATACCAAGAACAAAGATATGTTTCTAAGAATAATTTTTATGAAGCTAGTTCACCACATCAAAGAATAACTGAAACGAGACAGAAAACTCATTTAGATTTGCTTGTTCCTGAAAATATTTTATCGTTTAGATGTCGTAGAAAATTGAGAATTCTAATTTTTTTCAATTTAAAGAGTAGGAATGGTGTAGATAGAAATTCAGTATTTTGGAACCAGAAGAACGTAAAAAATAGCAACCAGGTTTCGGCTGGTAATAAACATCTGGATAGAGAGAAAAAGAAATTAATTAAATTAAAGCTTTTTCTTTGGCCTAATTATCGATTAGAAGATTTAGCTTGTATGAATCGTTCTTGGTTTGATACCAACAATGGCAGTCATTTTTGTATGTTAAGGATACAGATGCATCCACGATTAAAAATTCGTGAATAATACCCTTTGTTGACTATATACTTACTATATGCTTATAGGGTATATAAAAGCAACCAAATACACACACCACAAGTCTTACATTTCATTCGAAAAACCAATACGAAATTTGTCTCAATTAGATCGCGAAAGAAATCAACGGAACCTGCTTCATTTTCGGTCTAAATTCTTCGATGTGAAAATGTATCAATCCTTTTCTATCCTCTATCTAAATCCAATTTTAAATTCGATTGATTGATTTGACTTCAGAAAATTAGGAGTTCATAAATTATATTATTGTATATACCACATTAAAACGAATGGCATTATTATTACTGATCAGTAAAATCCATATCTGTAAAAAAAGGGGGCAAGGGGCGTTTTTTTATGGTAAAAAATTCATTCATTTCGATTTTTTCTCAAAAAGAAAACAAGGGGTCTGTTGAATTTCAAGTATTCAGTTTCACCACTAAAATAAGGAGACTTACTTCACATTTGGAATTGCACAAAAAAGACTCTTCATCTCAGAGAGGTTTGCGAAAAATTTTGGGAAAACGTCAACGGCTGCTGGCTTATTTGTCAAAAAATAATATAGGGCGCTATAAAGAATTAATGGGTCGGTTGGATATTCGAGAAATAAAAACTCGTTAATTTTAAGTGTGATACCATTTAAACTTATTCATTTCAATTTTGATGAACTTCTTTTTACTTTCAGAAATGCATGGAAGAATTACTCGGTAAAAAACTTATGATTGCATCAACTACAAGAAAAGACCTCATGATAGTCAATATGGGCCCTCACCACCCATCAATGCATGGTGTTCTTCGACTGATAGTTACTCTCGATGGTGAAGATGTTATTGACTGTGAACCAATATTGGGTTATTTACATAGAGGGATGGAGAAAATTGCGGAAAATCGAACAATTATACAATATTTGCCTTATGTAACGCGTTGGGATTATTTAGCTACTATGTTCACAGAAGCAATAACTGTAAATGGACCGGAACAGCTAGGCAATATTCAAGTACCTCAAAGGGCTAGCTATATCAGAGCTATTATGTTGGAGTTGAGTCGTATCGCTTCCCATTTGTTATGGCTTGGCCCTTTTATGGCAGATATTGGAGCACAGACTCCTTTCTTCTATATTTTTCGAGAACGAGAATTGATATATGACCTATTCGAAGCTGCCACCGGTATGCGCATGATGCATAATTATTTTCGTATCGGAGGAGTAGCTGCTGATCTACCTCATGGCTGGATAGATAAATGTTTGGATTTTTGTGATTATTTTTTAACCGGGGTTGCTGAATATCAAAAGCTTATTACACGGAATCCTATTTTTTTAGAACGAGTTGAAGGTGTAGGCATTATTGGCGCAGAAGAAGCACTAAATTGGGGTTTATCAGGACCAATGCTACGAGCTTCCGGAATGCAATGGGATCTTCGTAAAGTTGATCGTTATGAGTGTTACGACGAATTTGATTGGGAGGTTCAATGGCAAGAAGAAGGGGATTCATTAGCGCGTTATTTAGTACGAATCGGTGAAATGACAGAATCCATAAAAATTATCCAACAGGCTCTGGAAGGAATTCCAGGGGGACCCTATGAGAATTTAGAAATCCGACGCTTTGATAGAATAAAAAACCCCGAATGGAATGATTTTCAATATCGATTTATTAGTAAAAAACCTTCTCCAACTTTTGAATTGTCGAAGCAAGAACTGTATGTAAGAGTTGAAGCACCAAAAGGCGAATTGGGAATTTTTATGATAGGAGATCAGAGTGTTTTTCCTTGGAGATGGAAAATTCGACCACCGGGTTTTATCAACTTGCAAATTCTTCCTCAGTTAGTTAAAAGAATGAAATTGGCTGATATTATGACGATACTAGGTAGCATAGATATCATTATGGGAGAAGTTGATCGTTGAAATGATAATTGATACAACTGAAATACAAACTCTCAATTCTTTTTCCAGATTGGAATCCTTAAAAGAGATCTATGGGATCATATGGATACTTGTCCCTATTTTTACTCTTGTATTAGGAATCACACTAGGTGTACTAGTAATTGTTTGGTTAGAAAGAGAAATATCTGCAGGAATACAACAACGTATTGGACCTGAATACGCGGGGCCTTTAGGAATTCTTCAAGCTTTAGCAGATGGTACAAAACTACTTTTCAAAGAGAATCTTCTTCCATCTAGAGGCGATACTCGTTTATTCAGTATGGGTCCATCCATAGCGGTCATATCCATTTTGCTAAGTTATTCAGTAATTCCTTTTAGCTATGCACTTATTCTAGCTGATCTTAGTATTGGTGTTTTTTTATGGATCGCCGTTTCAAGCCTCGCTCCCGTTGGACTTCTTATGTCGGGATATGGATCAAATAATAAATATTCCTTTTTAGGTGGATTAAGGGCTGCTGCTCAATCAATTAGTTATGAAATACCATTAACTCTATGTGTATTATCAATATCTCTACGTGCGATTCAGTGAGACATAAAATTTCCCCTATTTCTTTTATTTATAGCAAGACAGTTAAATGAGCTGAATAGTTATTTTATATTTTTTTATTCATCATTGGGGTTGATAAACTAGATAGTTATATGAGTGAAATAAAACGGCTTAAAGATTTGCTGTTAAAGGAATTCAATCTCATTTCCTATGTACAAGAATTAAGTGAAAGTAAAGACATAAGCAGTCGAGACTGTTTACCCCAAGATTGGTTGATTAGTCATCATGACTTGAAGCGGGTTCAAAAGATCAACTTATGGGGTTTTTACCATCTATTAACATAGCAATTACCCTAATGGGAGATTCAAACAAAATGAGTGGATGGTTAGGAAGACCAAGATACACAAAGGATTAATAATAGAGATTCTGGAAATTATCCAATAGGATATTTCTTTATAGAAAAGGAATTTGAATTGGGGCTTTAAGTTGGTAGAAATGATTAAGAAGTACCCCCGACAATTTCGATCTAGAGTATGTTCCTATCCACCGATTAAGTAAATAACTATCACGAACGAAGAAATCTTTTACTTTGGATAATGTCCCCCTTTTTTTTGAGAAAGGAGAATAGGAACGAAATAAAATAGCAAGACTAGAATTGCAAAAAGAGATTTGTTTTATTCATACCTAATCTTATTTAGAAAAATAGAATTCTTATTATGAAATGCAATCGCTAATTATTTTTCGTAATCGAAAATGATAGGTTGAGATATCTATGTGATATTCGTCTAAAAAGTCTTTTTTTTATTCAAGGATAAAGTTTTTAATCAACAAAGAAAAATGAAAATTATTAAAGGATGAGATCAATTCAGAAGCACTTTATTTATTCGAAATCTAGCAGACAGAATTTCATTGGTCTAATTCAAAACCTTAGAAAAAGCGTTTGACTCTCGATCGATCTTATAACCACATCAAAAAATAATGTTGAAGGGTCCTTAGATTTATTTGTGACCTATGAGGAGCCGTATGAGGTGAAAATCTCATGTACGGTTCTGTAATAGCGACAGGAGCGGTGATGTTATAGTCGACTATGATTATCTAATAGTTCAAGTACAGTTGATATAGTTGAAGCGCAGTCAAAATATGGTTTTTGGGGGTGGAATGTGTGGCGGCAACCTATAGGGTTTATAGTTTTTATAATTTCTTCTCTAGCCGAGTGTGAGAGATTACCCTTTGATTTACCAGAAGCAGAAGAAGAATTAGTAGCAGGTTATCAAACCGAATATTCAGGTATAAAATTTGGTTTATTTTACGTTGCTTCGTATCTAAATCTATTTGTTTCTTCATTATTTGTAACAGTTCTTTACTTTGGGGGTTGGAATCTTTCTATTCCATACATATCCGTTCCTGAGCTTTTTGACATAAAAAAAAAAAGTAAGGTTTTTGGAACAATAATCGATATCTTTATTACATTAGCTAAAACTTATTTGTTCTTGTTCATTTCTATTGCAACAAGATGGACTTTACCGAGACTGAGAATAGACCAACTTTTAAATCTTGGATGGAAATTTCTTTTACCTATTTCGCTAGGTAATTTATTATTAACAACTTCGTCCCAACTTCTTTCACTGTAAAAGAATTCCCTATTCACAACTTATCTGAAACAAGAGAAAGAAACAAGTATCAATTTATTTATAGATATTCGATATGTTCCCTATGCTAACTGAGTTCTTAAATTCTAGTCAACAAACACTACGAGCTGCCAGGTACATTGGTCAAGGTTTCATGATTACCTTGTCCCATGCGAATCGTTTACCTGTAACTATTCAATACCCCTACGAAAAATTGATCACATCGGAACGTTTCCGAGGCCGAATACACTTTGAATTTGATAAATGCATTGCTTGTGAAGTATGTGTTCGCGTATGTCCTATAGATCTACCTGTTGTTGATTGGAAATTTCAATCTGATATTCGAAAGAAACGATTACTTAATTACAGTATTGATTTTGGAATCTGTATATTTTGTGGTAATTGCGTTGAGTATTGTCCAACAAATTGTTTATCAATGACTGAAGAATATGAGCTTTCCACTTATGATCGTCATGAATTGAATTATAATCAAATTTCTTTAGGTCGGTTACCGGTGTCAATAATTGATGATTATACAATTCGAACAATTTCTTCGAATTCACCTCAAATCAAAAATGTATAAAATCACTATTCAAAAAACATTCCTTTAGACTTTAGATTCAAAAGTTATTTTTTTCTTGAATTAGGGAATGTGGTTTTTGCTTGGTCAATACAAATGAGCGATTACTTGGCGATAATTGTGGTTTAATTTGAATTGAAAGTCAATTTATATTCGAATATGATTTCAAAATATAGAGTTTGAAACTCTGCTTTCGATAATATAGAGTAGCCCCATAACTGTATCTACATCAATCCACATCACCCCCATTCAAATTTCAGTGAATTAAGATTAAGAAGTATCCTGATAACCTCCTCTTTCCTGGTCAGGTCAATAAAGTCATGAAATATTTCGATTTCTATAAAATAAAATGGATTTACCTGCACCAATACATGATTTTCTTTTAGTTTTTTTGGGATCGGGTCTTATATTAGGAAGTCTGGGAGTAGTATTACTTCCGAATCCAATTTATTCGGCCTTTTCATTGGGATTAGTTCTTTTTTGTATATCCTTATTCTATATTTTATCGAATTCGTATTTTGTAGCTGCTACACAGCTTCTTATTTATGTAGGAGCTATAAATGTTTTAATCATTTTTGCTGTGATGTTCATGAATGGGTCAGAATATTACAAAGTTTTTTCTCTTTGGACCGTTGGGGGTGGAGTTACTTCAATGGTTTGTACAAGTCTTTTTATTTCACTAATTACTACTATTCCAGATACGTCGTGGTATGGGATCATTTGGACTACAAAATCAAACCAGATTCTAGAGCACGATTTGATAAGTAATAGTCAACAAATTGGAATTCATTTATCAACAGATTTTTTTCTTCCATTTGAACTCATTTCAATAATTCTTTTAGTTGCTTTAATAGGTGCAATTGTTATAGCTCGTCAATAATAAATCTTTAAAACGAAGAATTCAAATAGAATCAACGAAAAAGGAATGTTATAATCCTTTTAGTTCCTGTCTAAAATAGAAATCCTTTTTTCTATCGATCTATTACTAATATATTCCCTTGTTTCCTACTTGTTAGAATCGAATCGATTGAATTATTGTTCAGATTGAAAGTAATCAAGATTGATAAGGAGTTGGTTAATGATGCTAGAACACGTACTTGTTTTGAGTGCCTATTTATTTTCTATTGGTATTTATGGATTGATCACAAGTCGGAATATGATTAGAGCTCTTATGTGTCTTGAACTTATATTAAATTCAGTTAATATCAATTTTGTAACATTTTCTGATATTTTTGATAATCGTCAATTAAGAGGAGACATTTTCTCAATTTTTGTTATAGCTATTGCAGCCGCTGAAGCAGCTATTGGACCCGCTATTGTTTCATCAATTTATCGTAACAGAAAATCAACTCGTATTAACCAATCGAATTTGTTGAATAAATAGTATTAATCATATAAATCGAAATTCGAATAGTCATAAATTAATTCAAATTAGCAGGCTTGATAGGTAAAGTATGATCACGGTTGCAAAAAAAGAAGAAATCAAAGCATTTTGGTCCTAGCTCCTAAATGAATTCGGAAGTAGATTGATTCTGATCACTCATTGATTCGTCTGGTATCTAAATATAGGATCCATTTATAAGTTAGTTTACTAGATCGAAATCTTATGATGTTCAAAACTGTATAGATACAATGTCACATTCAGTAAAGATTTATGATACATGTATAGGATGTACTCAATGTGTTCGAGCGTGCCCCACTGATGTATTAGAAATGATACCCTGGGACGGATGTAAAGCTAAACAAATCGCTTCTGCTCCAAGGACCGAAGACTGTGTTGGTTGTAAGCGATGTGAGTCTGCCTGTCCGACCGATTTCTTGAGTGTTCGAGTTTATTTATCGCAAGAAACAACTCGTAGTATGGGTCTAGCTTATTGATACGTTCCATAAAACTCTCCTTGAATCCATCTTTTTTTACCGACAAAATCCGTGCTCAAAATATTTTGAGCACGGATTTTTCTCGCCCAAATGTATCTTGTCTTTACCACGAATCATTTTCCTTTATTAACAATAATTGTAGTTTTGCCAATATCTGCGGGTTCATTAATTTTATTTCTTCCACATATAGGAAATCGAGTAATCCGTTGGTATACTATATGTATTTCTATTTTAGAACTTCTTCTAACGACTTATGCATTCTGTTATCATTTTCAATTGGATGATCCATTAATCCAACTAGTAGAGGATTTAAAATGGATCAATTTTTTTGATTTTCATTGGAGATTAGGAATAGATGGACTTTCTATAGGACCGATTTTACTAACGGGATTCATCACGACTTTAGCTACTTTAGCGGCTTGGCCAGTTACTCGAGATTCTCGATTATTTCATTTTCTGATGTTAGCAATGTACAGTGGGCAAATAGGATTATTTTCTTCTCGAAACCTTTTACTTTTTTTCCTGATGTGGGAGTTAGAATTAATTCCCGTTTATCTACTTGTATCCATGTGGGGAGGAAAAAAACGTCTGTACTCAGCTACAAAATTTATTTTGTACACAGCGGGTGGTTCTGTTTTTCTTTTAATGGGAGTTTTGGGTATCGGTTTATATGGTTCTAATGAACCAACACTAAATTGTGAAATATTAGCTAATCAGCCCTATCCTGTGGGCTTGGAAATACTATTATATATTGGATTTTTTATTGCTTTTGCTGTCAAATTACCAATCATACCCCTACATACATGGTTACCAGATACCCATGGAGAAGCGCATTATAGTACTTGTATGCTTCTAGCCGGAATCTTATTAAAAATGGGAGCGTATGGATTAGTTCGAATCAATATGGAATTATTTCCCCATGCTCATTCTATATTTTCTCCTTGGTTGATGATAGTAGGTGCAATACAAATAATCTATGCAGCTTCAACATCTACGGGTCAACGGAATTTAAAAAAAAGAATAGCTTATTCCTCTGTATCACATATGGGTTTCATAATTATAGGAATAGGCTCTATCACTGATATGGGGCTCAACGGAGCCTTTTTACAAATAATCTCTCATGGATTTATTGGTGCTGCACTCTTTTTCTTGGCCGGAACTACTTATGATAGAATACGTCTTGTGTATCTTGACGAAATGGGTGGAATAGCTATCCCAATGCCAAAAATATTCACGATGTTCAGTAGCTTTTCGATGGCCTCCCTTGCATTACCAGGTATGAGTGGTTTTGTTGCCGAATTAATAGTCTTTTTTGGATTACTTACTAGTCCAAAATATTTTTTAATGACAAAATTACTAATTACTTTTATAATGGCAATTGGAATCATATTAACTCCTATTTATTTCTTATCTATGTTACGCCAGATGTTCTATGGATACAAGATATTTAATGTACCACCCTCTTATTTTTTTGATTCTGGACCGCGAGAGTTATTTCTTTTGATCTCTATTTTTTTACCCGTACTAGGTATTGGTATGTATCCTGATTTTGTTCTTTCACTATCAGTTCAAAAGGTTGAAGTCATTCTATCTAATTCTTTTTCTGGATAGTTTTGATGAATAAAAAAGAAAAAAAAAATAAGATTCTTTTATGTTCGTTGTACAATGACAAAAAGAGGTTTTTTTTCTTCTCTTACGTTAAGTAAAAAAAAATAAATTTGAACAGGTGAGAGCCCTGTGAATTTAATAGTGTAATGATTCATAGGGTTCTCACCTGTTCACACAAAGGTTTTTTATCTGATATTTGCTGTACACTTTTCTATTCCTATTCATCATAACCCCTTAAAATTGTGTTTAATTCAATTATTATGTTCATGTAAATGAACCATAACTATGTAGTCCTATTCCTAATAGATTTATCCCAAAATAGCATATCCAAATTATAAGAAATCCAATAGACGCCACAATTGCTGAATTGGTACCCTGCAATTTTATATTTGTTCGAGTATGTAAATAAATCGCGAATACGATCCAAGTAATAAAAGCCCAAGTTTCTTTTGGGTCCCAACTCCAATACGATCCCCATGCTTCGTTAGCCCATACTGCTCCCGAAAGAATTCCTATCGTTAAAAAGATAAATCCTAGACTAATAACTCGATAACTCCAAAAATCCAATTGTTGAATCAATTGGGACCTGTAATAATTTAAAAGAGAAGTGTTTTTGAAAATATTACTTCGTTCGCTCGTGTATTCGATGTCACCAAAGAAAAAGGAACCATTGAAATTTAAAAAACGATTACTCGTAGCAAAAAACTTTTTCTTTTTTCTAACTGTAATGACTATAAGTGATACTGATAATAATGATCCACATAAAAGGGCAGCGTAGCCTAATATCATCGTACTTACGTGCATTATTAACCACTCAGATTGAAGAGCTGGTACTAATATTGTAGATTTGTGCATTTCAGTTAAAAGACCTGAAGTAGCAAAGCCTTGGGTAAAAATAGCACTTGGGCCAATTATTATGCTTAGAATATTTCTAGTTTTTGTGAAATACGGAACTATATGAATAAGGGAAAAACTCCATGAAAGGAAGATTAATGATTCATATAAATCACTTAGTGGAAAATGTTCCGAATAAATCCAACGAGTAACTAATAATCCTGTTATAGAGAACAAATTCATTATCATGCCCTTTTCGGATGAATCATATAGTTTTACGATTTCATCGACTAAAAAGGTTATCAAATGAATTGTAAGTACAATTGAAACGAGCGAAAAAGAAATATGAGTTAATATATGCTCTAAGGTTGAAAATATCATAAGATTATAGGAGTCCTTTTATTAGAAAATCTATATGGAGAGTTGGATTCATTATAGGATCTATTTACTTTTTTTAGGAGATGGCATGCCGCCACTCGGACTCGAACCGAGATGCTCTAGCACTGCTTCCTAAGAGCAGCGTGTCTACCAATTTCACCATAGCGGCTTATCTTGAACTCATAATAGCCTATGAATAAGCAATCGTCTAGGTTTAAGAATTCGATTGGTTGCAATATTTTTTTTAGGAAAGATTTAAATTGATGAATAAAAATTTCTTCAACATAGGTATTTCAAGGTTCATTATTTTAGTTTAGAGTCTTCATTTTGATTTCGTGCATCTTATTTTATACTCTCTTCAACTTGAATTCTTGCAAAATTCAAAAATCCTATAAGGGGAAGAACCCCAATTTTTGTTTTAATGAACTATTTAAAAATTTAGTTGATATCAAAAATCGAAAACAAACAATGCAGTTTATCAATGAATATTAATAAAAAAAGAATCCATTTTGAATCATTCACAATTGGCACATTATTTATCCAGAATAATTTCAATAAGTATTTTTGAATGGATTGATCACAAGAGATATAGGGGGGTCTATATAGGAATTTCGAGCAAATCGAAAAGTAAGAGTAAGAAAGTTACACAAAAGGGTTTAAAATTTGAGTTTCAATGCTTTTAGTAACGAAAGATATTCGCTCTTCTAGCGAAAGTGAGATATAGAGAAAGTAAATATATAGAAAAAAT